ATCAAAAATGAATCTTTGTGAACAATGTGGATATCATTTGAAAATGAGTAGTTCTGATAGAATCGAACTTTTGATTGATTCGGGTACTTGGGAGCCTATGGATGAAGACATGGTCTCTCTGGATCCCATTCAATTTCATTCGGAGGAGGAGCCTTATAAAAATCGTATCGATTCTTATCAAAGAAAGACAGGATTAACCGAGGCTATTCAAACAGGTATAGGGCAATTAAACGGTATTAACGTAGCAATTGGGGTTATGGATTTTCAGTTTATGGGGGGTAGTATGGGATCCGTAGTTGGGGAGAAAATTACCCGTTTGATTGAATACGCCACTAAAGAATTTCTACCTCTTATTATAGTGTGTGCTTCCGGAGGGGCACGCATGCAAGAAGGAAGTTTGAGCTTGATGCAAATGGCTAAAATATCTGCTGCTTTATATGATTATCAATCAAATAAAAAGTTATTCTATGTACCAATCCTTACATCTCCTACTACCGGCGGGGTGACAGCTAGTTTTGGTATGTTGGGGGATATCATTATTGCCGAACCCCATGCCTACATTGCCTTTGCGGGTAAAAGAGTAATTGAACAAACATTAAATAAAACAGTACCCGAAGGGTCACAAGCGGCTGAGTATTTATTCCAGAAGGGCTTATTCGATCTAATCGTACCACGTAATCCTTTAAAAAGCGTTCTGAGTGAGTTATTTCAACTCCACACTTTCTTTCCTTTGAATCAAAATTAGAACATGCAGTTGAATTATTTTGAGCAAACAAGTAATTAGTTTATCGGAATAATAGAATTTTATCTTTCTATACCTTACGATAATCCTATTTTGACTAAGAATCCCTGCTGGATGGGATTCTAACAAACCCTTTAATATATAAAACTAAATAAATAGAATCTAATTCATTTTTAAGAAACTTTTTGCTTAGTAAATTCAATTTGAAGACAAGAGAAAAAAATGAATCAAATAATATCTCATCCATATCCTTTCAAATCTTTCATGTAGAGGGATGAAAAACTACATTATATACTCATTTAGAATTAGAATAGATTAGAGAGATATTAAGTAATAATAATTCCAATTTAGAATTATCAAATTCTACTTATAATAAGATATAAGATATCTTTATATATAATATCTTTATATTCTATAAATATAAAATCTAAATAATAATAACAGGTACAAATAGTAAAGCGAGGTACCCATTCTATGACAACTCTTAACTTTCCCTCTGTTTTGGTCCCTTTAGTAGGCCTAGTATTTCCGGCAATCGCAATGGCTTCTTTATTTCTTCATGTTCAAAAAAACAAGATTGTTTAGAGCCGAGGGCACAAAATCTCATTTTTAAACTGACGCTTGTATCATAACACAGATATCCTTTTAGCAAAATATGGTATAAGCGTCTTCCGACGAAAATCTCCCAAAATGCTATATTCTAGCTATTTTCAAATAGACCCGAATTGGCGGACGGCTGAATTGTAAAGTTGGTCTATCTATATGCATGTGGCTATCTTTAGTGAGATCATACGAAGGGTATGTTATTAGTTTAGATCTAACCAATTTAATGAATTACTCCTAAAGGTTCACATCAAACTAGTGCTAGTTGATGCGAGTTACTTCGGAAACAAAAGGACTAAAGTAAAATTCATTTGGGGTATTCTCTCAATTCCAAAAAAAAGCAACTGGATCAAGTATGAGTTGTCGATCAGAACATATATGGATAGAACCTATAACAGGGGCTCGAAAAACAAGTAATTTCTGCTGGGCTGTTATCCTTTTTTTAGGTTCATTAGGATTCTTGTTGGTTGGAACCTCGAGTTATCTTGGTAGAAATTTGATATCTTTATTTCCGTCTCAGGAAATCGTTTTTTTTCCACAAGGAATTGTGATGTCTTTCTATGGGATCGCGGGTCTTTTTATTAGCTCTTATTTGTGGTGCACAATTTCGTGGAATGTAGGTAGTGGTTATGATCGATTTGATAGAAAAGACGGAATAGTGTGTATTTTTCGTTGGGGATTTCCTGGAAAAAATCGTCGGGTCTTCCTCCGATTTCTTATAAAAGATATTCAGTCCGTCAGAGTAGAAGTTAAAGAGGGTATTTATGCGCGTCGTGTCCTTTATATGGATATCAAAGGCCAGGGAGCCATTCCATTGACTCGTACTGATGAGAATTTTACTCCACGGGAAATGGAACAAAAAGCTGCTGAATTGGCCTATTTCTTGCGTGTACCAATTGAAGTATTTTAAGAAATGAGCCGACAAATGCATGCTTTCTCAGCAGGAGGGCAAAAACGCAAGAATCCTCTTTTTCTATAACATAACTTAATTGAAATTTCTTCAGAACATCCATTCGAGTCAAAGCAGACATATATGGAACAATTAAAAAAAAAAAATAATAATAAAAAAGAGTGAATAGATTCATAGATTCGATAACTTGTAATAGAACTGATGCGTGAGAGAAATATTAGATTACATAAAGTCGACGAATAAGATTCATTAACAATTCACAGATGAAAAAATGGCAAAAAAGAAAGCATTAACTCCTCTTTTCTATCTTGCATCTATAGTATTTTTGCCTTGGTGGATTTCGCTCTCATTTCAAAAAAGTCTGGAATCATGGATTACAAATTGGTGGAATACTAGGCAATCCGAAACTTTTTTGAATGATATTGAAGAAAATAGTATTCTAGAAAAATTCAAAGAATTAAAGGAACTCCTCCTCTTAGAGGAAATGATCAAGGAATACTCGGAGACACATCTACAAAACCTTCGTATAGGAATTCACAAAGAAACAATCCAATTAATCAAGATACACAATGAGGGTCGTATTCATACGATTTTGCACTTCTCGACAAATATAATCTGTTTCATTATTCTAAGTGGTTATTCTATTTTGGGTAATAAAGAACTTGTTATTCTTAACTCTTGGGCTCAGGAATTCCTATATAACTTAAGTGACACAATAAAAGCTTTTTCTCTTCTTTTATTAACTGATTTATGTATCGGATTTCATTCGCCCCATGGTTGGGAACTGCTGATTGGCTTTGTCTACAAGGATTTTGGATTTGTTCATAATGATCAAATTATATCTGGCCTTGTTTCCACTTTTCCAGTCATTCTAGATACAATTTTAAAATATTGGATTTTCCGTTATTTAAATCGCGTATCTCCGTCACTTGTAGTGATTTATCATTCAATGAATGACTGAAAAATTATCTACCTAATCTAATTATAATGTTTCTTATTACTTTGCAGTTGTACATAAGCAAAGCATTGAAAAAAACTTTATATTTCTACCCATCCCGGAGATTCATCCTATATTCCTATAATTAATCCAGTCAAATTATTATTATTCCAGTAAATAACAGAATCGTGGATAGGAAACTCCATTAGTGACCTACCCCAATTTATTGTAGAAATTTTCGGGATCAATGGTTGGACCATGCAAACTAGAAATACTTTTTCTTGGATAAAGGAACAGATTACTCGATCTATTTCCATATCGCTCATGATATATATCATAACTCGTACATCCATTTCAAATGCATATCCCATTTTTGCACAGCAGGGTTATGAAAATCCACGAGAAGCCACTGGACGTATTGTATGCGCCAATTGCCATTTAGCTAATAAACCAGTGGATATTGAGGTTCCGCAAGCGGTACTTCCCGATACTGTATTTGAAGCAGTTGTTCGAATTCCCTATGATATGCAACTGAAACAAGTTCTTGCTAATGGTAAAAAGGGGGGTTTGAATGTAGGGGCTGTTCTTATTTTACCAGAGGGTTTTGAATTAGCCCCTCCCGATCGTATTTCCCCCGAGATAAAAGAAAAGATGGGCAATCTGTCTTTTCAGAGTTATCGCCCCAACCAAAAAAATATTCTTGTCATAGGCCCTGTTCCTGGTCAGAAATATAGTGAAATCACCTTTCCTATTCTTTCCCCCGACCCCGCTACTAAGAAAGACATTCACTTCTTAAAATATCCTATATACGTAGGCGGAAACAGAGGAAGGGGCCAAATTTATCCTGATGGGAGCAAGAGTAACAATACAGTTTATAATGCTACAGCATCAGGTATAGTAAGCAAAATCCTACGAAAAGAAAAGGGGGGATACGAAATAACCATAGCGGATGCATCCGATGGACGTCAAGTGGTTGATATTATCCCTCCGGGGCCAGAACTTCTTGTTTCAGAAGGTGAATCTATCAAATTGGATCAACCGTTGACAAGTAATCCTAATGTGGGCGGATTTGGTCAGGGAGATGCAGAAATAGTACTTCAAGATCCATTACGTGTACAAGGTCTTTTGTTCTTCTTCGCATCTGTGATTTTGGCACAAATCTTTTTGGTTCTTAAAAAGAAACAGTTCGAAAAGGTTCAATTGTCCGAAATGAATTTCTAGACTGGCGTATTTATCGACATCAAGTTTGTAAAAAGCATTAGCAACTATCTATATAAAAAATGAAATTAGAAAAAGAATTTTGTTCTTTTAGACTCTTTTTCTATGAGATGCCGGGAATTCCTTGTACGACATTCCTAGACATAGTATATAGAAAGACTATTTGACTTGACCCCTTCTTTTTTTTTTTCAAAATTGGGGCTATGTTGCTATTATCAGATTGAAATGTAAAAAATGCATTTCATTCTAATACATTTCACTTTGGCTAGATCCTATCCAAAAGTAAACGGGAAATAGAACGGATAAATATAAATGAAGGGAGCAAGTATTTCTGGGAGGGTTTATTCGTCTTCCTAGTCTTCGACACAAGAAAAGGGGTGTGAAAAATCCTTTTCTTGTGTCGAAATAATAATGATTCTTTATACTGTTCGTCAAACATTCCTAGTGTTAGTTTCTGTTTTTTACAGATGTATCAGAACGTTTTTTGGAGTTATTGCGTATTTTATTAATTATTATATTATAAATTCTATTACAATAATTAATAATTACGTATACTATAAAAGTGGTGGACAAACAAAAGAGGAGGGGAA